GACAAAAAATCTATAATTGTCAGCAAAGTTGTTTTTTTATTTGTTCTTTAATTTAATTGAAAACTTTATTTAATTGAAAATATTAATATTATATTTATATATTATTTTTTTTTCATTTTATTTCCTTTTTTTATGCAAATCCAAAAATTCCTCTTTTTTATACATAGGTCGTCGATTCGGCATTGGATAATAAAAGGCAAGGTGCCCTTTATTTATTCTAGTAAATGGTTCAAATCATTTTATCGATATGAGTGTTATATATCGGAAAAATTACCAACTATTTTTTTTTTTGAAACCATTTCGGTTTTAACGTAGTGGTAGAAAGAGTACCATATTGTGCCCGGACTTCAAACAGTTTAGCTTTAACCATGTTAATGGTCTCACATTATTGGTTGGTTGATAGAGAATCAAAGTTGACTTACCAATGAATAACGAAATGCTATGGTTCTTACATATGATTTATGAATTTACTCAGAAGGAATTCGTCGAGATTATGCACTTTTTTCCTATTTATCCTATACTATAATATAAAAATAAAAAATAATATATATAAAATAAGATAAATAAAGTACAGTAATAAAGTACAGTCGGTTGGATCCAACCTATTCTTGAAATATACAACTCGCACACACTCCCTTTCCAAAAAAAATCAATACACCAAGCACTACACTTAGATTTATTGGATTTGTTGCTAAAATATCGGTATTAAACCCGAAACTCCCGGCAGATGGCCAGTGGCCTAAGGAAACGAAAGAATCGGTTACATTTTTCATATGCTCTCCTCTTATAGATAGGACTAACAAAGAACAGAGTTCTTTTTGTATCACTTGAGTCGTTCTTTTTTATCGATTTCTTTTTCTTAATTTCCGGTTCTTAATGGGAGTAGATTAAATCTATTTATGGAATTTGAGAATTACAAAATTTCTTATTTTTTTTTGAAGTTTCCGATAAGATACTTATCTTATTAAGTTAGGTCCTGGGTCTCATGTCAATTGCAAAATATCTCCTTTGTTCAAACACTTCGTAAAAGAAAAGTAAAAATTCCATCGTACTAAACTAAGGACGGGAAGGAAGAAAGCGAGCGAATCCACTAATTCCTCATCCTCAAATCAGTCCTTCCCGGGGTATTGTCGCAACAAATACATAATTGTAGGAGTGATATAATTCACAGAAACAAACGGCAACAAGTTAATAACATAAGAAAAAGTACGTTACGTACTTTTTTACATTTTCATTCTAGGATGAAATTAAACAAAAGGATTTGCAAATAAAAGTGCTAATGCCACAACCAATCCATAAATTGTTAAAGCTTCCATAAAAGCTAGACTAAGTAATAAAGTACCTCGTATTTTTCCTTCTGCTTCTGGTTGTCTCGCAATACCTTCTACGGCTTGGCCTGCAGCAGTACCTTGACCAACTCCAGGTCCAATAGAAGCAAGCCCTACGGCCAATCCAGCAGCAATAACGGAAGCGGCAGAAATCAGTGGATTCATGATGATAGGTTCCTCACACCAAAGAAAAAAATGGTTAATGATACAATCAACCAATGAATTATTACTTATTTGATCACTAAAATCTATTGAGTCGAAGTAACTAAAACTTCGAATAAAAAAAAATGAAATTAATAATTAATATAGATAGGGATAACCCCTATATAGTATATATCTAATATCACATATACATTTGTTTCTTTCATAACGCAAACCGCCCACATTTTATATTGAATCGGATTCTAGAATAATTCTTCGAAAGATATACAGGGACTGTGGCTGGACTTATAGACATTCCATTTATCTAGTGTGACCCCCCTAACCCATCCGCCATTTCGTAATATCGTCTATCTTGTCTCCTACAACTCTAGTCGTATATACATAGATATATATGTATTTCTATCTATTATGTTCCCCAACCAAGAACCTCAAGCATGCATTGCCTCAATCGTGGTAAGCTTCAAAAAAAAAGACTATTTCGAAAACTAATCAATGATGACCCTCCATTGATTCCCCTATATAAGCCGCGGCTAAAGTTGCAAAAATAAGAGCTTGAATACCACTTGTAAATAATCCAAGAAACATGACAGGTATAGGAACTACTAAAGGTACTAAAGAAACAAGAACAACAACTACTAATTCATCAGCCAATATATTCCCGAAAAGTCGAAAACTAAGAGATAAAGGTTTTGTGAAATCTTCTAGGATGTTAATTGGTAAAAGTATTGGAGTTGGTTGAATGTATTTTCCAAAATAACCCAATCCTTTTTTGCTAAGACCCGCATAAAAATATGCCACTGACGTGAGTAAAGCTAAAGCAACAGTAGTATTTATATCATTTGTGGGGGCGGCTAACTCCCCATGAGGTAACTGTATGATTTTCCAAGGTAAAAGGGCACCTGACCAATTAGAAACAAAAATAAATAGGAACATAGTTCCAATAAAGGGAACCCAAGGACCATATTCTTCTCCAATCTGAGTTTTGCTCAAGTCTCTAATAAATTCAAGGACATATTCGAAGAAATTCTGACCATCGGTCGGAATGGTTTGTGGATTCCGAGCAACTATGATGACTGAACCTAATAAGATAGTAATTACGACCCAAGAAGTGATAAGTACTTGGGCATGAATTTGTAAACCTCCTATTTGCCAATATAAATGTTGGCCTACTTCTACACCTGATATATCGTATAACCCTTTGAGTGTTTTAATGGAACATGGCATAACATTCATATTGTCCTCTGACAGAAATCGAACTTCAAAAAAAATTATTTTGATTCAACCATCTCTTTCTCAACTCATATACTTTCATCATTAATCATATAGTTAGGATACCAAGAAATCACATAACATAATATCAATATCCCATTTTATCTCTTTTAAAAAATGCAAGACAAGAATAGTAACCGATCCAATAAATCAAAATAATCAACATTAACTAATCTTATTATTCTTAATCATAACATAATCATAATCAACGACTTCTTATATAGCTAGAACGACCCTCACAAATTGCGGATACTAATTTGTTAAGAATCAATCGGATTGAAGCTATAGCATCATCGTTGGCTGGAATCGAAATATCTGCGAGATCTGGGTCACAATTTGTATCGATTAAACAAATCGTCGGAATTCCCAAAATGACACATTCTCGAAGAGCTGTATATTCTTCTTGTTGATCAACGATGATTACAATATCGGGTAACCCAGTCATATATTTGATCCCGCCCAAATATGTTTGCAAAGTAGATAATTTTCTTTTCAACATTGCTGCATCTCTTTTAGGGAGACGGTTGAGTTTCCCCATCTTTTGTTCTGCTCTTAAATCTCTGAACTTATGAAGTCTCGTTTCCGTAGTAGACCAATTCGTTAACATACCACCGAGCCATTTTCTATTAACATAATGACATCGAGCCCTTATTGCAGCCGATGCTACTAAATCCGCTGCTTTATTTTTGGTACCAACAATTAAGAAGTTTTTTCCTCGACTTGCTGCATCAAAAACTAAATCACAGGCTTCTGATAAAAAACGAGCAGTTCTAGTAAGATTTATAATATGAATACCTTTACGCTTTGCAGAGATGTAAGGGGCCATTCTAGGATTCCATTTCTTAGTACCATGACCAAAATGAACTCCTGCTTCCATCATCTCTTCCAAATGGATGTTCCAATATCTTCTTGTCATTTTTCCCACGCTTTCTCTTTTTTTTTAACAAATAAATAATTGTTCCTACGGAACCTTCTACCGGGATTGACCGTTGATACACAGCCCAAACCATTAATTTTTTTTATTACTTAACTTAATTTCTTAATTTTGTTTATTACCAAATCAATAACTAGAAAGTAAAAAGAATAAATCTCTCTTTAGGAATTATGAATTCGTGTAAATGATTTTTCTGGTGTGTCATGGAAATTGCTTGGGGCACAAGAACAAAAAAATTCTCTATGGTGTACCAAAATATCTCTCATTTCCAACTCGAATAGATTTTTCTTTTTGATTTCCAAATGAATCTTTTTGTCTTGTCTTGAACGGTGTACTAATTTTTTGAATCCAGTACCGACAGGGATAATTCCCCCCAGAACAACATTTTCTTTCAGACCCTTCAACCAATCAATACGACCCCGTAGAGCAGCTTTTGCTAAAACTCTAGCAGTTTCTTGAAAACTTGCTTCGGATATGAAACTTTGAGTATTCAGAGATGCCCTCGTTATTCCCAATAAAATTGCCCGATAACAGATCGCTTCGTCTAAAGCACGCCCCGCTCGTTCCGCTCGCAACAATCCAATTAATTCTCCAGGTAAAAAAACATTAGACATTCCATCTTCTGAAACCAACACTTTTGATGTTACTTGCCGTACAATAATCTCTATATGTCTATTATGGATCTGGACCCCCTGGGATCGATAAACCTTTTGGATCTTATTAACCAAAGAGATACGACTTTGGGCTATGGTTAGCTCGGCGCCAATTAAGAATCCCCAAGGAATTCCAAGAATTCTTGGTATACGTTCGTTCCAACCTTCAACTCTCCTTTCAAGGTTCATCGATATTGAACCAATTGAACGCACTTCTAAGATTTGTTCCACTTTTGGAAGACCTTGCGTTATGTCACCAGATCTGGATTTTTCATATATAAATGTAACTAATGTATCTCCTTCAGAAAGGGTTTGCCCATAATGTCCATGAACAGTCGCTCCTGGAGTGGCCAAATAGGGCTTAGCTGATCTTATAATTAAGGAGTCAACATGAACAATTAAAATTTGGCCAGATTTTTTTATGTGTGGTCCATATTTAACTAGACATATATTTTCACAAAGAAATTGTCCAATGCTAATTATCGTAGATGTCTCTTCACAATAATTGTGATGTAGAAAGCACCAATTTAAATGGAATGGATTCAAAATGATATTATTGCACGGACTGGGATTTAAAATCCTCCTATTTTCATCTATTAAACAGTATTTAAGTACTTCAAATACTTGGAAAGTCTGTTTAAAATTGTCAAATAGCCAATATTTGTTTAACAAGATCTGATTATGAGTTATTAAATGGTAAGATGAATAAAAGTTCATTATTTTAGGTACAATAGTACCTAAGGGGCCCAACAAATCCCTAATTGGAGTTATGGGATTCGATTCTTTTGCCACATTGTTATATTTCGAACCGTTGAATGGACCAACTCGAAAACAATTGAATGATGACAAAATTCTCAAAGATTGGCATTCCTTATTTCGATTCAATAACGTACCAATAGTTCCTTGATGCTGGGTAACTAATGGAATCCTCGTTTTGGAATAAAAAGGATTGATATTGGTGCGACCTAATCCATTAGTTGGAATCAATCCCGAACCCGCCGTATGATACCTTTTTCCGGTATATGAAATAGTACACTTGACTAACTCAATTCTTATGAAATCGCGAATCAGATCATTTGCCCTTACCTCAACAAAGGAAGCATGAGCCTCTTCTATAGAACCCTTTTTTTCTTGGTCCCAATTCAAGACTAAGCAAGTCCGAACTAATTGAATATTTGTGTGATAAATTCCTCGAATTGACTTTCCATTTCCATAAAGGATATAATTGACAACTCTAAGTTGGACATTATCTTTTTCCTGCAAGAGATCCTGCGGGAAAAGTTTTGCTAAATTTATCCCATCAGCTATTTCATATGTGACTACGGGCCGAACCAAAACAAAATACTTTTTTTTGGTAGGTGTGATCCGTTGGACATAGATCCAATTTTTCAATTTTTTTTTTGATTCCTTAGAATTTTTTTTTTCCTTTTCCGTTCCTGGTGGTATCAAAATGCCGCTGTGTCTGGATATCTTATCCGTCTCTCCGGGAAAATGAATATCTCCAGAAAAGATTTTAAGTTCAATACTTTTTTTTTTTCTCTCCACTCGGACTAATCCACCTACTCGGCTTTTTGTATTTGTATTTAAAGCGAGTTGTGTATCTACTCCAATGATACTATTGTTCCGGACCATTATGAACGAAGATCCGGGTAAGATATGCACCTCTTCGGGAATAAAAAAAAACCGATCCACTTTCATTTGGTATTTCGGACTAAATTCTTTTGCTCCTCGATATTCAATCAAATCTTCTTTTTTTACGATTGAATCCACCTCTACGGTCCCATATTTAGTAATTCCCGAACTCTTTCTTCTATATCGTGGATCATCAAAATAAGCAATAATACTATTTCTACGTAAAATACCATTTATGGGTATTTCAATCGAAATACCAAAAGAGGGTATTAGTTCTTTCTCTCGTTCTTGATCATATTGTAATGGGATGAGAAATCTATTTCTTCGCCTTTTCGCCAATAAATCAAAATTTTCTTGGAGAATCGAAGGATATATGAAATTCCAATGACTGTTGGATATGATTCGATCAAGTCTTGAATAGTCAATAATTTCCCTATCTTTTTTAAGAGTACCGGAAAGATCCAACAATTTATGTCTTACTTGATCATTAGTGATTGAGAGGTCAGAGATATATCTTTCGTCGACAGAAAAAGAATGAACATTCATTTGATCTTGATCCTTGTGGATCGAAAAAGACACTATACTGGATCTGTACGGACCTCCTCCTAATATCCATAAATGACTTGTTTTTGGTAATAGATGAACATTACTATATATATATTCAGGTGCGTGGTAGACATCGGTACTCCAGTGCATTTCTCCCTCTGATTCAGAATAAATATGTTTTCGAACCCTCTCTTTAAAATGAAAAGTAGACGTTCCGGCCCGAATCTCAGCAATCACTTGTTCAGATTCTACATATTGATCATTTTGAACTAAAATCAAACTTTTTGGTGGAATATTCAAACTATGTATAATATCCCGACTCTCGATAGTTACATACAAGTCTATAGAACATAGAAAAGCAGGATGCCCATGACGAGTACGTGTGGGATGAACCAAATACTCATTGAACTTTATTTTTCCATTATAAGGAGCTCGTACATGTTCGGCAGTACCGCCTGTGAATACTCCACCTGTATGAAAAGTTCTTAATGTTAGTTGAGTCCCCGGTTCTCCAATTGATTGACCCGCAATAATACCTACGGCTTCTCCCAATTCAACCAGGTCGCCGTGAGTCGGGCTTCTTCCATAACATAATTGACAGATCCAAGATGTATTCCTGCAAGTAAAGGGGGTTCTAATATATATTGGTTGTGCTCGAAAGGTTATGAATCGATTGGCAAGTCCAATCCCAATATCTTGATTTCGAGCGGCAATGCATCGTATCCCCATATATATATCGTCTGCCAATACACGACCAATTAGGGTTTGGACAAAAATTTTTTCTGTCACTCCATTTCGAGGACTCATGGAAATAGCTCGGATAGTACCACAATCTGTTCTACGTACAATAATGTGTTGAACTACTTCGACAAGTCTACGCGTGAGGTATCCAGCATCTGATGTTCGTACAGCAGTATCCACGACTCCTTTTCGAGCCCCGTAGCAGGAAATTATATATTCTGTCAAAGAAAGTCCT